ATAGAAATAGAATTATAAATTAGAATTAAGAAATTCTAGAATTCTAGAATGAATAAATTTCAATTATAAAAAAAGATAATAAATAGTAAATAGAAATATCTAATATAGAAAGAAAAAGAAAGAATATAGGACTCCGGTCCCCTCTCTTGACAGTAATATATGTTATATATGTAAATCCTAGATGTGAAAAGAGTCATAATTCATCTAGAAAAGGGAACAGATATGATATATAAAGAAGAATAGGTGCACAACAAAAAAATACAATAGTACAATAGAAAGAATTGAAAATTGACTCATTCACTGAGTAAAGGATTGAATTGGATTCAATTAGGTGGTACCAACTCAATCGAATGCTAACTCCCATTTATTTCTTCTAAAATTGATTATGGAATTAACTGATCAACTTGATATCGGATATTTCTTTTCGATTCAGTACTCTTAAAAAAAAGAATTTCGACATATTTATTATGATTATGAGAAACAATCCCATTACTTCTGATCCTGTGGTTTCTACACTTGAAGAACAAAACCAAGGGCGTATCGCTCAAATTATTGGCCCAGTACTGGATGTCATTTTTCCACCGGGCAAGATGCCTAATATTTATAATGCTTTGATAATTCAAGGTCGAGATACTGTCGGTCATCAAATTAATGTAACTTGTGAAGTACAACAATTATTAGGAAATAATCGAGTGAGAGCTGTAGCTATGAGTGCTACAGATGGTCTGACGAGAGGAATGAAAGTGATTGACACGGGAGCTCCTCTAAGTGTTCCAGTCGGGGGAGCTACTCTCGGACGAATTTTCAACGTCCTTGGAGAGCCCGTTGATAATTTAGGTCCTGTCGATACTCGCACAACATCTCCTATTCATAGATCTGCACCCGCCTTCATACAGTTAGATACAAAATTATCAATCTTTGAAACAGGGATTAAAGTTGTGGATCTTTTAGCCCCCTATCGCCGTGGAGGAAAAATCGGACTATTTGGGGGAGCTGGAGTGGGTAAAACAGTACTCATCATGGAATTGATCAACAACATTGCCAAAGCTCACGGAGGTGTATCCGTATTTGGCGGAGTAGGTGAACGTACTCGTGAAGGAAATGATCTCTACATGGAAATGAAAGAATCCGGGGTGATTAATGAAAAAAATATTGCAGAATCCAAAGTGGCTCTAGTCTATGGTCAAATGAATGAACCGCCAGGAGCTCGTATGAGAGTTGGCTTGACTGCCCTAACCATGGCGGAATATTTCCGAGATGTTAATGAGCAAGACGTACTTCTATTCATTGACAATATATTTCGTTTCGTTCAAGCAGGGTCCGAAGTCTCTGCCTTATTAGGTAGAATGCCTTCTGCAGTGGGTTATCAACCTACCCTTAGTACGGAAATGGGTTCTTTGCAAGAAAGAATTACTTCTACCAAGGAAGGATCCATAACATCGATTCAAGCAGTTTATGTACCTGCGGATGATTTGACCGACCCTGCTCCTGCCACGACATTTGCACATTTAGATGCTACTACCGTATTATCAAGAGGATTAGCTGCCAAAGGTATTTATCCAGCAGTAGATCCCTTGGATTCAACGTCAACTATGTTACAACCTCGGATCGTTGGCGAGGAACATTATGAAACTGCGCAAAGGGTTAAGCAAACTTCACAACGTTACAAAGAACTTCAGGACATTATAGCTATCCTTGGGTTGGACGAATTATCCGAAGAAGATCGTTTAACTGTAGCAAGAGCACGCAAAATTGAGCGTTTCTTATCACAACCCTTCTTTGTGGCAGAAGTCTTTACTGGTTCTCCAGGGAAATATGTTGGTCTAGCAGAAACAATTCGGGGGTTTCAATTCATCCTTTCCGGAGAATTAGATGGTCTTCCCGAGCAGGCCTTTTATTTGGTGGGTAACATCGATGAAGCTACCGCGAAAGCTATGAACTTAGAAGAGGAGAGCAAATTGAAGAAATGACCTTAAATCTTTGTGTACTGACTCCAAATCGAATGATTTGGGATTCTGAAGTGAAAGAGATTATTTTATCTACTAATAGTGGACAAATTGGGGTATTACCAAATCATGCCCCCATTGCCACGGCTGTAGATATAGGTCTTTTGAGAATACGGCTAAAAGATCGATGGTTAACGGTAGCTCTTATGGGCGGTTTTGCTAGAATAAGTAATAATGAGATCACCATTTTAGGAAATGGTGCGGAAATTAGTACTGACATTGATCCACAAGAAGCTCAACAAACTCTTGAAATAGCTGAAGCTAACTTGAGTAAAGCTGAGGGTAAGAGACAAGCAATTGAGGCAAATCTAGCTCTCAGACGAGCTAGGACACGAGTAGAAGCTGTCAAAGTAATTTCCTCTTAGTAGTCAATATATTCAATCAAAATAAAAAGATTTATATACTACACACTACATCTTGATTCCACAAATTGACCACAATGAAGTCTAATTTGATTAATCTGATGATAGAACATAACGAAAAAAAGAGGATGAGTAGAAAAACTTATTAGATACCATGGAATCCGGTATCTAATAAGTTCTACCTACTATTGGATTTGAACCAATGACTCCCGCCGTATGAAAGCAATACTCTAACCACTGGGTTAAGTAGGTCATTTATCACCACAAAAAGGGTCTCCATCACTTCGATGGATTATAGGTAAAATATGTTTTCTAAGCAATATTAATCTTTTACCAGTAAACATAATTAGAGAGTTATTATGTGAGATTATGGGATACCCTTCTTGACAAGACTTGACAAGAAATTCTCTCTATATTAAAATGGTTATGACAAGGGCTATAGCTCAGTTAGGTAGAGCACCTCGTTTACACGTGCGCCAATGTTTTTCAAAGGAGCTCATTATGCAATGACCATAATTGATCTTTTTGAAAAGTCGATGTCTTACTCCGTAGATTCGAGAGAACAAGAGAAAAATAGCCTGACAAATTTGGTTTGATCCGGTTCAAGTGTGAATTCCGGTGCTAAATCAAATAGAACCTGCCATTATAAGGTAAATGCTCAGCCCATTCAATGCCAGGCATAATGAGTATAAGGATCTCAAAAGAACCTCTTTTCGTCCTATGAGCTTTGAGGTGTATGAAGTCTCATATTTTACTCTTGCAGCGGAGCGATAGAGACTGCATTTCATTTAGGTTGATCTAGGCCGAAGGCAGACCTAAATAAAGGTCACCCTTCTTTGAAACACTTTGGTATTGCTCCTAGATCAGGATACAAATAATGAATCAGAGCACATGGAGCCATCTCAATATCTTCTTATCTTCCTCTAAAGAAAACTATGGTGGACTAACTGATTTTTACATCAGTTGATGAAAGAGCCCAATGCAACAAAATGCATGTTGGGTCTTTGAAACAGTTCGAATCATTTCGATAATAATAAGTTTTCTCTGTTTTACCGAGAAGGTCTACGGTTCGAGTCCGTATAGCCCTAATACATTCCATTTTTGTTTTGTATAGAAATTTGAGTAGTAGTAGGAACAATAAAATAAACACAATAATTCATTCCGACAGACCTAATTGGTATTTGTCAAATCTCGGATCAAATACCCATCTCTCTTCATCCACTTTCATGAAGAAATTACATATGTTCTTTATCATCTTTTTATTCTTTTTCTTTTTAAATTTTTAAATTGAATTTCTTCTTTACTATATTACTCTTACTATAGTATATTACTCTAATTACTATCTATAATTATTCTAAGTTAATAGAAAAGTTAATATAAGATAGGGAATTCTTTACTTTGACTTTCTATTTATAAGATATAAGATCAATATGAAATAGAAAAAATATATATAAGATTATATAAGATAATAAGTATAAACTAAGTATAAGAATAAGTAGAAGAAAAAATAACTAAGTATAAGAGCATTCTATATTACACATCACATATATTACACATCACATATATTACACATCACATATAGAAAGAGAATTGAAAAAAGGAGAAAAAAAGAAAAAGAGAAGTGGGATGACATTAGATGAATTTTGAAACAAGGTATGTCCTACAGCAAAAAAACTCTCAACTATGCGGATCAAAAATCTTTTCTTGTTTCATCTAAAAAGTTCTATATGATTTTCAAATTCCAATTCAAATGGAATAATTCAACCTAATTCCACATTCATAGTTTTATGTTTCTATTTCACGAATATGATATTTTCTGGGCATTCCTAATAATATCATATCAAGCGTTATTCCTATCTTGACATTTGTAATTTCTGGGATTTTAGGTAAGGTCCAGAAAAGTTTACTAGTTATGAATCAGGTAGAGAACCAATGGGGATGCTTGGGTACAATTACGAATTTGCTATTACATGTTTGCTCTAGTTTTTGTTTTTTTTGCTGTTGAAATGGTCTTTCATTATCCATGGACAATGAGCTTTTATGTATTGGGCGTATCTGTATTTATAGAAACTTAGAAATTCCCAATTGTGGGTTCAGTTTATGCATGGCGAAAAGGAGCGTTGGAATGGTCTTAGCTGAATATTTAGACAATCAAAAGAAAAGGAAAGGATGACATTGAAACATTTCTTAATTTGTTTGAGTTTCGATTACTTAATTACTTAACCAAATAACCCCAATTTCATTATTTCAACTACATCGAATGATCTCTCGAATTGGTCAATACTTTCCAGTTTATGGCCGCTTATCTATGGTACCAGTTGTTTTTTCATTTCATTTTCTTCATTCATAGGCTCGCGATTCGACTTTGATCATTATGGGTTGGTGCCAAGATATAGAATAGGAAAATCGATGTTTTACTACTAATCACAAGTTTTACCTTCGACACAGTACTCATACTGGAAATTATGATCAAGGATTACTCTATAAATCACCATCTATTTCAGAGATACCTTTTGGATTTGAAATCTTTTTCAAATCCAATCTTCCTCGGTCAATGTTAAATATTCATACAAAGAGAAAGGTGTGAGAGATGAAGAAGATGCAGGTTCATTTATCTGATTGGCTAGTCAAGCATTAGTTAATTCATAGATCTTTAATCCCCGAGGATTGGAATTCCATTGCTGTCATTTCATATGTATATGGTTACAATTATTTACGCTCCCAGTGTGCCTATGATACCAGGCGGATTTTTAGCTAGTGTGTATCACCTTACGAAAATACGTTATGGTATAGATAAACCAGAAGAGGTATGCATAAAAGTATTTGCTCTCAGGAGTAATCCTCAAACCCCGTCAGTTTTCTGGATTTGAAGAAGTGCTTATTTTCAGGAACGGAAATATTATGATATATTGGTAATTTCTTATAAGAATCATCAAACGTATCTTCATGCCTGAAAGTTGGATAGGCTGGCCTTTAAATAAAGACTATATTACGTCCAATTTCTATGAAATTCAAGATGCTCATTGATTGAAATTGAAACGAAATCGGGAGTCGTGTCATATAAGTAAAATAAGTAAAAAAGGGGTTTTTTATCATTCAATGAGCATCTTGCTCTTCTAGAGGAAAAACAAAAAAAGTAACTGGACTTTCATTCGTATTGCGGAGGGACTAAAAAAAAAAGAGAGAAAAAAATGAAAAAGAAAGTAAAGAATATCTATTCCGATCCGTCTTAATGAATTAATTTCATTTGTATGAGGTATTAAGAAAGATCTATCCGATACATTATTCACGTGTCAGGAACCAGATTTGAACTGGTGACACGAGGATTTTCAGTCCTCTGCTCTACCAACTGAGCTATCCCGACCATTTCCCGTGCATCATCCTAGCAGAGTACTTCTATCTATGTCAATGAAAAGAACTAAAAAAGAAAATCTTAACAAATTGGCTCTAGCCCCTGAAATTTTTGGATCTTCACAAAAAGAAGACTTTTTTTTGTAAATGTAAGGAAAAAGATATAGACTATGAATGATTCAATAACGGAGATTCCTTGAACATATATCTTCATATCGTATTATACAAAACAAATGAGATTGGATTGGAAAAAGATACGAGGATTTATATTTGGATCCATTTGTGAAAGAACAGAGTGAATAAAATGAGAAAGATATTTCATTTTGTTTAAACTGAGTCACTGATGAAAAAAAATGAATAACAGAGGATGAGGATAAATAAAGAGCGAGGAAGTAAAATGGGCTTTTTATTGGGGATAGAGGGACTTGAACCCTCACGATTGAAAAATTCGACGGATTTTCCTCTTACTATAAATTTCATTGTTGTCGGTATTGACATGTAAAATGGGACTCTCTCTTTATTCTCGTCTGATTAAATTTCAAAAGATCTATCAAAAATTCTGGAATGAAGAATTTGATTATTGAATATTCGAATTCTATTCTTTTTTCAACTTCAATTGGAATTGATTCACAAGAACTCTTAAATTTTTCATATATCTTTTTGATCTCTATCATTCTAATGAAAAAAGAATAGAAATATAGGGTTTCTTATAGATCCTTATCTCATACTATTATATTACTCATATTAATAATATAATATTTAATATATTAATAGAAAGAAAGAGAAGATTTCTATTTTCATATATAAATTTGAAAATTCATATCTAAATATATAGAGATATAGAGATACAGAATAGAATTCGATATAAGATTTGGGTTGTGATTAATCGTTTGCTATGTCAGTATGTATACGTACGTCTTAGGTATATAAGACGTATCCTTTCTGTCATTTCGATAGAAGTCTTTTAGCTACTAACGTAACGTAATCAATTTCATTCGTTAGAACAGCTTCCATTGAGTCTCTGCACCTATCCCCTTTTTATTCTCATTTTCCATCGTTTTTTCTCTTGAAACAAAGATTTGGCTCAGGATTGCCCTTTTTTAGTTCCAGGGTTTCTCTGAATTTGGAAGTTACCACTTAGCAGGTTTCCATACCAAGGCTCAATCCAATCAAGTCCGTAGCGTCTACCAATTTCGCCATATCCCCCTTTCCTTTGAGCCTTTGAGACAAGGATCCAGCTGTAATTCCATCCACATCTTTCATTTATCTTGGCACTATTGAATCCATTAGGTAATGATTCCTATATTGAAAAATATTGAAAAAGTGTATGCTGTTATTTTATTTTTTTCCTCTATTCTAGATTATATCATTTCATCTAGAAACCCTATTTTTTCAATATCAAATGATTTTATCATTGATCTATCCGCAATTCAATATGGATAGATATATACCACATATATATATATGCCTTTCCTCCTCCTTCATTTTTACAGTGTAGTTTTGAATAGTGGAAAGGTCGATATTCATTCTTCTTTTTTTTTTCATTTCGAATTCTAATTTCATTGATATTTTCTTTTCATATTTCATATATATGAATATGGAATTGAATTTAGATTTCTATTTATATATCTAATTTATCTAGATCTAAATAGTTTTCTTTTCTATTTTCTAAATAGAATCTAAAATATATAACTAATATTTTCTAAAATATATAACTAATATTTAATAAATAGAAGAAATTGAAAGAATCAATAAATAAAAGAAAAAAAGAATAATAATCACTAGGAAATAGCTAAGATTCGATAGTTTCCTGTATTCCTATACACTATTGCTCTTATATCCGCCCGCTTAGCTCAGAGGTTAGAGCATCGCATTTGTAATGCGATGGTCATCGGTTCGATTCCGATAGCCGGCTCTTTTTTTTTATCTATTTTTTTATTTACATGATTGAAAATCTCTACTCTCGCTTTCTCTAAATGTCGGATCACCGATCTATTATGTCATGATAACTTGCAGCTATAGCTATAAAGAAAAAAGTTGACTAGAACAATTAGATCTCTACAGAAGAAATTGGAAAACGTAACCTTCGCTTGAATTTCCTATATATACAAAAAATCCGAATATTGATAAAATTTAATTGATCAAATTTATTTTATTCTGTTTTGTAGGACTTTAGTAAATTGAGTTTTGCTTTGCTGATCCTTTAGTTCAGTCTGATTTTATATTTTTTTGTCAAATAAAAGTGAATCAAAAAGGAGCCTTTCTATGTCTCGTTACCGAGGACCTCGTTTCAAAAAAATACGCCGGCTGGGGGTTTTACCAGGACTAACTAGTAAAAGACCCAGATCCAGAAGTGATCTTCAAACCCAATTGCGCTCTGGAAAAAGATCACAATATCGTATTCGTTTAGAAGAGAAACAGAAATTGCGTTTTCATTATGGTCTGACAGAACGACAATTACTTAAATATGTGCATATTGCTGGAAAAGCCAAAGGGTCAACAGGCCAGGTTTTACTACAACTACTCGAGATGCGTTTGGATAATATCCTTTTTCGATTAGGTATGGCTTCGACCATTCCAGGAGCCAGACAATTAGTTAACCATAGACACATTTTCGTTAATGGTCGTATAGTGGATATACCAAGTTATCGTTGCAAACCCCGAGATATTATTACTACGAAGGATAAAGAAAGATCGAAAACTCTGATTCAAAATTATCTTGTTTCATCCCCCCGCGGGGAATTGCCAAACCATTTGACTATTGACTCCTTACAATATAAAGGATTTGTAAATCAAATAATAGATAGTAAATGGATCGGTCTGAAAATAAATGAGTTGTTGGTCGTAGAATATTATTCCCGTCAGACTTGATTCTAACGAAAATAAAAAAGCAAGGTTCATACCAATTTGGACTCCTTTCGCTGAAGTAAATAGAGTACCTCGTACCCTGTCTCATTCACGTATCAAAAAAGGATCGGCAATAGGATTCTTTTGATTTTTTTCTTCTTTTCAATATCAAGACGATATTTCTATTTGTATTTTCGCAGGTATTAATTAGGGATAGATAGGGATAGATAATGTCTATTAAATAAGGCGTTAAAATAATGATATCAATTCTTATTTTCTTTGATACATTGTAGTAGGTAACGTTGATGAATGAAAAGAAACGGAGAGAGAGGGATTCGAACCCTCGGTAAACAAAAGTCTACATAGCAGTTCCAATGCTACGCCTTGAACCACTCGGCCATCTCTCCTACAGAATGTTATTCTTGACCAAAATCCGAATGAATAGCGAGTCCTTCATCTTAATTATCTGAATTGTAGTACATGTATGACCGCCCGATGCGGTGGTTCCATAAAAAAATTTCTTTTTCAATTTCATATTTATCAACAACAACTTCTTTCATCAGCTAACCCATGAAATTCATGAATCGTCCGATGAATCTTTTTATTTCAACTATTTCAATTGTATGGTGTGGCACATACACGTTATGCAAACAAAAAGGATGGTTACATTATTTGAATTTGATTGAATGATGATTCTATTCTTTTCCTTTTTGGATCATAACCAAATCAAAAATTCTCGAGTTCTAAAAATCCATAGAAAACTTGGTTATTCAACTTAGATGAAATAGTAATAGTTATTGGTATACTGGTATACTACGAAATTGGAATGAAATATAATCTGATTCAACTATTTCATTTCATCTTTGTCCAAAAGAGAGACACCAAATTTTTTCCAATAAGTCTGTTTTTATGTCATTTTGTACTGTACAATTCCTTTTTTTGTGGGATCGTTTTACCCGAAAGGGGATGAGAAGAATTATATAATGAATTGCTAATTATGCCTAGATCTCGAATAAATGGAAATTTTATTGATAAGACCTCTTCAATTGTAGCCAATATTTTATTACGAATAATTCCGACAACTTCAGGAGAAAAAAAGGCATTTACCTATTACAGAGATGGTGCGATTTGATTTTTTCTTGTTTTTTTTTACCCCTCAGTTTTACGAGAAAAAGAACGTAGTTAGGAATAGAAAAAAACAAATTAGTGAAAGAAACCTACGCTTGGTGAAGGTGAAGTTTAGAGATAGAGCAATTCCTTCTGTCGTGTATCCTCGATTGATGCAGCCTTAGATGCTTCAATTCTCAATTTTAGTATTGAGCGAAAGGTTACATCTATAGGTTCTGTATTGGAGGTCAATACTACTTCATTTAGTACCAATAGGTGGCATCGGGGAAAAAGCACTACACCTAGGAATCAACAACACAAAAACTT